TAATAATAAGATAAATCAATTATTTTTGGAACTCCATTTTTGTAACTCCATAGATTTATGAAATCGGTTACGATTCTTTAATCGTGCAAAAGAGATACAAGTAACTTAGGATATGTGATTAGTTGATATCAAAAATATATAATTCAAGTAGGCAAGTCAAAAATAGATGGTTGAATCAAAATAATTCTTTTTTTTTTTAAGTTCTATTTCTTTCAGAGGGCAATATGAATGTTCTATTATGTTCTATCAACATACTAAAAGGGTTATACGATATATCTGGTGTGGAAGTTGGCCAACATTTGTATTGGCAAATAGGAGGTTTTCAAGTCCATGCCCAAGTACTTATTACTTCTTGGGTTGTAATTGCTATCTTATTAGGTTCAGCCATTATAGCTGTTCGTAATCCACAAACCATTCCTACTGACAGTCAGAATTTCTTCGAATATGTCCTTGAATTCATTCGAGACGTGAGCAAAACTCAGATTGGAGAAGAATACGGTCCATGGGTTTCCTTTATTGGAACTTTGTTTCTATTTATTTTTGTTTCGAATTGGTCAGGTGCTCTTTTACCTTGGAAAATCATACAGTTACCTCATGGGGAATTAGCCGCACCTACAAATGATATAAATACTACCGTTGCTTTAGCTTTACTCACGTCAGTAGCATATTTCTATGCGGGTCTTACCAAAAAAGGATTAGGTTATTTCGGTAAATACATTCAACCAACTCCAATCCTTTTACCCATTAATATCTTAGAAGATTTTACAAAACCCTTATCACTTAGTTTTCGACTTTTCGGAAATATATTAGCTGATGAATTAGTAGTTGTTGTTCTTGTTTCTTTAGTACCTTCAGTGGTTCCTATACCTGTCATGTTACTTGGATTATTTACAAGCGGTATTCAAGCTCTTATTTTTGCAACTTTAGCTGCGGCTTATATAGGCGAATCCATGGAGGGTCATCATTGACTAGTTTTCGAAATAGGCTTTTTTTAGCTTAAGACTTACGCAATATATGCGCGGATCAAGATAATCTGCTTAGGGAACATAATATATAAATCAATTATATAATCAAAATTATAACAAATTATATTTATTATATTTAAAATTATATTTATTATATTTATATAATATATTCTATAATATAAATAAGATATATACGATCTAGAGAGGAATAGTAAAAAAAGCTTAAGATCTTATAGATATTAGGGAGTTGCAACAAACAGGGAAGTACAAAAAAAGGAAAGAGATCTAAAAGATCTTTTTCCTAAAATTCCAGTTAGGTCCATTTATATCCCCGCCAATGAATATTCTCTTTATATTGTTTTGTTCATTTAATTCCAATATTCAACATTATTAGATATTAGTAACCATAATTATAAGCTATTAGTAATCATAATCTGAATAATAAATAATAATTTGGATACTATTACTTATAGTATTATTATAGTATTATGGCGTGCTATTCTTTAAAAAGATGTTATTGTTATATAGAATGATGCCCATTCAAGTTGATTTCATCCAATTCAACGATTGACCAAAAGATAATTTGAATAAATAATAAATTACATTAACTTAGATCAATCAAATACTACTATTTCGATGTAATGATTCGATCTAAGGAATTTGTCCATGTAGATTGATTGTTCCCATGTAGTCGAATAAAAAAAGAAAAATCTAGAAAAAAGAGTTCAATTTATAAAAAAAATGGATTAAGGAGGTGCCGATTGCTATAAGACAACTCTTGTGAATCTTTCGAAGAATTATTCTAGAATCCGATTGAATGTAAGATATGAATAGTTGATTTACGTTATGGAAGAAACACATGTATATGTGATATTAGATATTAATTAGTTATATATGAAGTAAAAATATATCTAATTAATATCTAATACTGTGAATTTAGATAGGGATTCCAATAGAAGTCCTTCCCTTTCGTTTGTAATTGTGAATGAAATATTTATTCAATGAATAAAGTGAATATTGAATGAATAAATAGATTCAATCAAGAAAAAAAAAAAAACGAAAAATTTGAATGGTTTTGAAAAAAGAAAGAAATGGAAGAAAAAAGTCATATGGATTCACAAAAATTATGTGAATAGAAACTAAAAAAGAAATATGGAAGTAGTTCTAATGATTCAATAATATTATTACTTCAATTCAGAGTTCTTAGTTCCTTCGACTGTATAGATCTTAGTGATGGAATAATTAAGTCATAATTTCTTGGTTGATCGTATCATTAACTATTTACTTATTTTGGTGTGAGGAACTTATCATGAATCCACTGATTTCTGCCGCTTCCGTTATTGCTGCTGGGTTGGCCGTCGGTCTTGCTTCTATTGGACCTGGGGTTGGTCAAGGTACTGCTGCGGGCCAAGCTGTAGAAGGGATCGCGAGACAGCCCGAGGCGGAGGGAAAAATACGAGGTACTTTATTGCTTAGTTTGGCTTTTATGGAAGCTTTAACAATTTATGGACTGGTTGTAGCCTTAGCGCTTTTAT